AAACAATATTAACTTGGTCACGAGCATCTACCATTATACCCATAATGATGGGTCATACTATTTCTATCTATAATGGAAGGGTGCATTTGCCAATTTATATAACAGATCGTATGGTAGGTCACAAATTGGGAGAATTTGCACCTACTATAAATTTCCAGGGACATGAAAAAAATGATAATAGATCTCGCCGTTAATTTTAAATTAAATATTAAATTAAGAAATTATATTTATTTAATCTAATCGTTGATATAATTTATTAGGAGATGAAACCTATGAGAACAAAGGGGTGGGAAAAGTCAAATACAAAAACATACGCTTTAAGTCAACATATATGTATGTCTGTTCATAAAGCACGAAGAATAATTAATCAGATTCGTGGGCGTTCTTACGAAGAAATAATTAGCATATTAGAACTAATGCCTTATCGAACCTGTAATCCCATTTTAAAATTAGTTTATTCTGCAGCAGCGAACGCTAGTCATAATATGAATTTTAACAAAGAAACTTTAGTTATTAGTAAAACTGAAGTTAACAAAGGTACTACCATGAAAAAATCAAAAGCTCAGGCTCGAGGACGTAATTATTTAATAAAAAGGTCAACTTGTCATATAACTATTGTATTAAAAGATATATCTTTATCTGAATATGCAGAATATATCAGATGGTTCAAAAAAACTGGATGCATCTCGAAAAAAAAGTATACAGATATGGCGTATAGTGGAGATGTATGGGACAAAAAATAAATCCACTTATTTTCAGACTTGGTACAACCCATAATCATCATTCCCTTTGGTTTTCTCACCCAAAAGATTATTCTTACGGTTTACAAGAAGATCAAAAAATACGGGATTTGATCAAGAATTATGTACAAAAAAATATGCGAATATCCTCCAGTGTCGACGGTATTGCGTGTATAAAGATTCAAAAACGAGTCGATCTGATTCAGGTTATAATCTATATAGGATTCCCAAAGTTATTAATAGGAGACAAATCGAGAGGACTTGAAGAATTACAAATGAACGTACAAAAAGAATTGAATTATATGACTAAAAAACTTAACATTACTATTAAAAGAATAGCAAAACCTTATGGTTACCCTACTATTCTTGCCGAATTTATAACCGACCAATTAAAAAATAGAGTGTCATTTCGCAAAGCAATTAAAAAAGCTATTGAATTAACCAAACAAGCAAATACAAAGGGAATTCAAATACAAATTGCAGGTCGGATCGACGGAAAAGAAATTGCACGTATCGAGTGGATCAGAGAGGGTAAGGTTCCTCTACAAACCATTCGATCTAAAATTGATTATTGTTCCTATCCAACTCGAACTATCTATGGGATATTAGGCATAAAAATTTGGATATTTAGAAACGAGGAATAATAAGATTCTACTTGTCTATCTATTAGTAATGGAAAACAAAAAGAGAAATTCTAATTTTATAGGATTAAATAAAAATTGTATTAACTATCAATTTGATATAATTGCTATGCTTAGTGTGTGACTCGTTGATTTTTTTAGGGTTCGAATTCAAAAAAAAACGGACCAAGTTTGTAATATGACCTAATAACTATAGAACTAATAAAAAATCCATCGCTTCGTATTATCTGAGCTCCAAAAAAAGTAGTTTAGTTGTTACAACGATATAATCCATATATCATATCTTTACTTTTTTTGGCATAAACAAAAAAAAAAGACAATCTGATTATGAACTGGGAAATAAAATTTAAATCAAAAAGTGTGGATAAGTAGAAGAAAGGGTGAGGGAAAGAAAGAAAATATCAATGATATATGATTCGAAATGTAAGGTCTATGAGTCATCTCAAAAATTAAAAGTAATAAAGCATCAATACCAATTCATCAATTGATTTATTCAATATAACAAAAAAATAAAGAGCTTCGAGTCATAAGAATATTGACTTAAGAACGAATTTCATTTTAATTAGGAGCTCCGTTGTGAAATTCAGACCTAACCATTAATATAAATTAAGATTAGAGACGGTGGGAACGACGGAACCCGTGAATACATAAAGTTTTATTGAACATAAGATTCATGGGGCGGGATGGCGGAACAAACGGTCAAATATGCTGAGAGGTCATGAATTACCTTTAAGACTGAACTAGATATTTACTCTTTAAATATTCGCCCGCGAAAGTTTCATTTATATTTTTATTTTATATGGTTAGTTATAGATTTATAGATTCAAACAAGATATACAAATTCCTACGAAATTACATGAAATCTCAAAAATTCCCAAGATTTCGTGAATTATTCATTAAATACTGTATATCTTAATAAAATTTTAGAATACCTTTTTTCATTCGCGAGGAGCTGTATGAGAAGAAACTCTCATGTTTCTGTAGTAGAGATGGAATTGGGAGAAACAATCATCAACTATAACCCCCCAAAAACCAGATTCCGTAAACAACATAGAGGAAGAATGACGGGAATATCTTATCGAGGGAATCGTATTTGTTTTGGTAAATATGCTCTTCAGGCACTTGAACCTACGTGGATCACATCTAGGCAAATAGAAGCAGGACGCCGAGCAATGTCACGAAACACGCGTCGGGGTGGAAAGGTCTGGGTACGTATATTTCCAGACAAACCAATTACAGTAAAACCAACAGAAACTCGGATGGGTTCGGGGAAAGGATCCCCCGAATATTGGGTAGCGGTCATTAAACCAGGTCGAATACTTTATGAAATGGGCGAAATAACAGAAAATATAGCCAGAAAGTCCATTTCAATCGCGGCGTCTAAAATTCCTATACGAACTAAATTCATTAGTTCACGATAGAAATGTATAACTAACAAAATACTTTGATTGCAATAGGGGATTCTAAAAATTATGATTCAACCTCAAACCCATTTAAATGTAGCAGACAATAGCGGAGCTCGAGAATTGATGTGTATTCGAATCATAGGAACTAGCAATCGACGATATGCTCAGATTGGTGACATTATTCTTGCTGTGATCAAAGACGCAATGCCCAATATGCCCCTAAAAAGATCAGAAGTGGTTAGGGCTGTAATTATCCGGACTTGTAAAGAACTCAAACGCGAAAATGGTATAATAATACGATATGATGATAATGCTGCGGTTGTCGTTGATCCAGAAGGAAATCCAAAAGGAACTCGAGTTTTTGGTGGAATTGCCAGAGAATTGAGATATTTAAATTTTACTAAAATAATCTCATTAGCTCCCGAGGTATTATAATTTATAGTCGAATATTTGAATGAAATAAATTCATTAGTTAATTTTATTTCACGTATATGCCTTTGTAAAAACTAAAAAAAAAAGAAATAAGAAATTACCATGTTGATTATATAAAAATTAGGATTTGTTCATCATGGGTAATGGAACTAGTACTGATATAATAACCTCTATACGAAATGCTGACATGAATAGAAAAGGAATGGTTCGAATAGCATCAACTAATATCACCGAAAGCTTTGTTAAAATACTTTTACGAGAAGGTTTTATCGAAAACGTGAAAAAACATGAGGAAAGCAACCAAGATTTTTTGATTTCAACCCTACGACATCGAAAAAAAAGACAAAAACCATATAGAAGAAATTTTTTGAATTTAAAACAAGTTAGCCGTCCCGGTTTACGAATATATTCGAACTATCAACGAATTCCTAGAATTTTAAGTGGTATAGGTATTGTAATTCTTTCGACCCCGAAAGGTATAATGACAGACCGAGAAGCTCGATTAGAAGAAATCGGCGGAGAAATTTTATATTATATATGGTAATTCTTTCTGATATCTGATATCCGAATTGGATCAAAAACGAAGTTTTTGTGAAAAAAAAAAAGAAAACGGGTTGTTAATTATTTCATATCACTACTACTTTAATTTAATTACTTAATAATTCAATGGGTTTTACTTGGAATGAAAGAACAAAAATGGACTCATGAGGGTTTTATTGAATTCCTTCCCAATCGTATGTTTCGGGTTCGTTTAGATAATGAGGATCTAATTTTAAGTTCTGTTTTCAGTAATTTTAATACTCCCATACGGTAGAGTAAAAATTGAAATAAGTCGTTCTGATTTAACCAAAGGACGTATAATTTATAGACTATGCAACAAAGATTCAAAAGATTCGATCCTTTTTTCAATTTCCACTTTTCGTGAAGACACAATTTGAGGGTATAAATTGAAAATATAAAATTCAAAAAATTATTATCTAATTATATAAATTATATTAATTATATTTATATAATTATATTATATTTATTTTATATATTTAGATTCAATCAAATATTAAATAAAAAAATAAATATAATTATAATATAAAATATAAATAAATATAAATCAATTTCGTCCAACCGAAAAAACAGGTTCAAAATTAAAGTAAGGAATGCCAAATATGAAAATAAGAACCTCGGTTCGTAAAATTTGTGAAAAATGTCGATTAATCCGAAAACGACGACGAATTCTAATAATTTGTTCCAACCCGAAACATAAACAAAGACAGGGATAACCTTTCTAAAAATAAATCTTCAAAAGACCCGATATACAAATTTTAATAATAAATATTAAATATAAAAATAAAATAATAGAATGAATAAATGAATAAAAAAAAATATAATAATAATAACAAAAAACACCCTTATTTTAACATGAAATGGATATATCCATATATTTCTCACCAATTCATATTTATGAAATGATACAATATGGTAAAACCTATATCAAGAATCGGTTCACGTAGGAATGGACGTATTGGTTTATCTAAGAATACACCTAGAATACAAAAGGGGGTTATTCATGTTCAAGCAAGTTTCAACAATACCATTGTAACTGTTACAGATGTACGAGGTCGGGTAATTTCATGGTCCTCCGCCGGTACTTGTGGATTCAAGGGTCCAAAAAGAGGGACACCATTTGCTGCGCAAACCGCAGCAGAAAACGTCATTAATACTGTAGTGGAACGGGGTATGAAAAGCGCGGAAGTCCTGATAAAGGGACCCGGTCTCGGCAGAGATTCAGCATTACGAGTTATTCGTAGAAGTGGTATGCTATTAAGTTTTGTACGAGATGTAACCCCCATGCCACACAATGGCTGTCGACCTCCTAAAAAAAGACGTGTGTAAAAATCAACATTGAAAAGAATTCAAGAGAAATAAACGATTTAATGATCGGAGCAAAAAATATTACTATGGTTCGAGAGAAAGTAACAGTAGCCACTCGGACATTACAGTGGAAATGTGTTGAATCAAAAATAGACAATAAGCGTTTTTATTATGGCCGTTTTGTTTTGTCTCCACTTATGAAAGGTCAAGCCGATACAATAGGCATTACAATGCGAAGAGCTTTGCTTGGAGAAATAGACGGAACGTGTATCACACGTGCAAAATCTGAGAAAATACCACACGAATATTCTACCATAGTAGGTATTCAAGAATCAGTACATGAAATTTTAATGAATTTGAAAGAGATTGTATTGAGAAGTAATTTGTATGGAACTTGGGACGCATCTATTTGTGTCAAGGGACCGAGGTATGTAACTGCTCAAGACATCATTTCGCCGCCTTTTGTGAAAATCGTTGATAATACACAGTATATAGCTAGTTTGACAGAACCCATTGATTTTTGTATTGGATTACAAATCGAGCGGAATCGGAGATGCCATATAAAAACGTTAAATAATTTTCAAGACGGAAATTATCCTATAGATGCAGTATTCATGCCCGTTCAAAATGTGAATCATAGCATTCATTCCTATGGAAATGAAAAACAAGAGATACTTTTTATCGAAATATGGACAAATGGAAGTTTAACTCCGACAGAAGCACTTCATGAAGCTTCCCGAAACTTAATTGATTTATTTATACCTTTTCTACATGTGGAAGAAGAAAACTTACATTTAGAGGACAATACATACAAAATGACTTTACCGCTTTTTACCCTTAATGATAGATTCACTAAACTAAGGATAAATAAAGAAAAAATAACATTGAAATATATTTATATTGACCAATTAGAATTGCCCCCCAGGATCTATAATTACCTTAAAAGTTCAAATATACATACATTGTTGGATTTTTTGAATAAAAGTCAAGAAGATCTTATGAAAATAGAGCATTTTCGAATAGCAGATGTAAAACAGATATGGGATATTCTAGAAGAACATTTCGAAATTAATTTACCCCAAAATAGCTTTTAAATCTATTTTTATCGTTTTATAAAATTATAAAAATTAGAAAGGTGTTTTGAACCTTTAGTATTTAGTATAATCCATATATTTGAAATAGATACTGAATCTAATTGAACAAATGTATCTAGGGAATACCTGTTTCAAACTGAATTTTCTCCCTAGATACACATATTACACATTATTTATAATTTATATTATATAATTATATAATTTTTTTCAATTTAATTAATTTAAAAAAGACCTAACGTTAAGGATTTATCAATAGGTAATGTTGCCCCAATGCCCAACCAAAGGGCTGTTGTAGTACCAATCAAAAATATGGTTGTCGCTATTGGACGACGAAATGGATTTTGGAATTTATTAACATTTTCTAAAAAGGGTACTATTAATAATCCCACGGGTACTGAAATCATTAAAAGAACACCTAATAATTTATTGGGTACTGTACGAAGTATTTGAAATACAGGAAAGAAATACCATTCTGGTAATATTTCCAAAGGAGTTGCAAAAGGATCCGCGGGTTCACCAACCATTGATGGTTCTAAAACCGATAAGCCCACGTTACATGCAATAGTTCCTAAAATTACTACCGGAAAAATATATAAAAGGTCATTTGGCCATGCGGGTTCTCCGTAATAATTATGGCCCATCCCCTTGGCCAATTTAGCTCTTAATACAGGATCATTTAAATCAGGTTTTTTTGTTATTGAGATAGGTGATATAGATCTACCCCCCGAAGGAACCGGATATGATAATTTTTTATCATCCGGCTCGAGCAAAAGAATCAAGGGGATCAAAAAAAGAAATATTATTCAAATTTATATTATATTATTTGTTAAATATGAATGTGTAATAAAGTAAGAAAACTTTTATCGGATTCCATTTCTTTATCCACAGTTACAACAATCTAGTCGTTTATCGCTCTAGTCGTCTTACAAGTTACAAGTAACTACTCAGCACCCCAATAGGCTTACAAAGTTGATCATGATAAAATGCTTTCTGGGTTGTCTCAAACCTCTCGATTTTTGTTTATACCCAAGATAATTTTTTTACATGCAAAGGAAAGGGTTTACTTGTTACTAAAAAGTGTAGCCTCTGTTCTTCTTTAGATCCTTTGTTTCACTCCGATAATGTTATCAATTTAATCAATGCAAAAGAAATGAATGCATTTCCATACTATTAGTGAAATAGATAAAAAAAATCTTAATTATGCTATCCCATTACTTAGTAGACTGGATCTTACGAAGCCTATGCACAACCCGACTTAGGGCTACTGTAGATCATAGAAAAGATTATCTTCAATCGAACCGGCTTACGTGAGATTACACCGATGGTTGAAACAAGAACACGTTTGGTTATGAATTAAAATGTGGCAGTATAGATAAAAGCGTATGTCTGCACGGCCAAATCAGTAGTTCAAGTCACACACTGCCATAATCCATTTTTTTCTCTTCGGAGAATTCACTTCAACTATTCATATCAAATAAACTACAGTTAAACTACAGTACAGAGTTGAAGAGAAATATCCAAAGACATGTCTTATTCTTTTCAATAATCCACACTTATAGCAATGAAAACCTATTGTTCCTCTAACAAGTGATAAACTATTTATGCCAAACCAAATAGTTATGATCTTATAAAGGACCTGAAATACCTTGTTTACGTATCATTGAAAAGTGCATTAACATAAATACGGCAGTAAGAAGCGGCAATACAAAAGTGTGTAAACTATAAAACCGAGTTAAAGTGAATTGTCCCACACTAGCACTTCCACGTAATAACTCTACCAGAGGTGATCCTATTACAGGAATCCCTTCAGGTACACCTGTTACAATTTTTACCGCCCAATAACCAATTTGATCCCGAGGTAAAGAATAACCAGTTACACCAAAAGATGCGGTCAATACAGCCAGAACCACACCCGTAACCCAAGTCAATTCGCGGGGTTTTTTAAATCCACCCGTGAGATATACACGAAATACGTGCAGGATCATCATTAGGACCATCATACTTGCCGACCATCGATGGACCGATCGGATTAACCAACCAAACTTTGTTTCCGTCATTATGTATTGAACAGAGGCAAAGGCCTCAGTAACGGTCGGACGATAGTAAAAGGTCATAGCAAATCCCGTAGCTACTTGTACTAAAAAACAAGTAAGCGTAATTCCTCCTAGACAATAAAATATATTGACATGAGGGGGCACATATTTACTAGTTATATCATCTGCAATCGCCTGAATCTCGAGACGTTCTTCAAACCAATCATAGATTTTATTGAGATAGGTAAACCAAAGAAACTCCCTCTCTTAGAACTGTATATGAGACTTTTATCTCGTACAGCTCAAGCAGAAACACCTCAATACTGATTGCAACGTATATATAATAAACTATTTAAAACTTATGAATCCTCCTATTTTTTTTTTCTTTTCTCGAAAAATCGAAAAAAAAATACGAAAGCTCTTTTTTTGTGATGATAATGCCACAATATCAAGTTGGCTCATTCATATGTTGATCGTTACAGGCTTCTTGAATTTTCTCTTTACCTATTTCTTTGATTTAGTCTTTTTGTTTGTATACATAGAACATATAAATAAATAGAATCTGGTTTTACTATTATTTTCTTTATTATTGATATTGATAGGAATTTCTCTTGTTAGGACTCTATGAATCGACTGAAACCTCAGATTCATACTAGAATTACCATGATTCAATAAAATCTCCAAGCCAAGCTAAGACCAAACAAAGATTCCATGAGTAAAAACCACAAGATCATCACTTATTCACTGAAACGCACAAAAATAAGCGCATAAATAGAAGCTTGAAAGAATAAAAAAACCGTCCATAATTGGAATTTATAATGTTATTTCTTTTTGAAAATTTGTTGGAGGCCAGACGTAAGGTATGAATATTCAGTATGAATCATAGTTCCAATATTTCTTGATTTATTTCGTATATTCCGTGTTCCAGATACTAGAATTAATATCCGACGAGGTAGAACCATCTCTATCAAGAAAGATGACAGACCCATTCTCTGTATTATCAATAGAAGCCATTCTAACAAGTCACACACTCATATTCCAGAAATACAGTACATAAAAAAAAATTCCACGGTCGAACTACCAAAATAGAATGGACTAGAAATTCAAGACCTAAATAAACGACTCTCTTTGTATTGCAAAGCTAAGAATCTAACGACTCTCTTTGTATTGCAAAGCTAAGATCTCGTAGATCTTATGAATCTAATTCATTGAAATTCCATACAGTAAAACGGACGAATTATAAATTTCCAAAATAATAGATAGAAATATTGCAAATAGAGCCATTGCAACACCCATCAAAAGGGTAGTTCCCCACCCGGGAGCCACTTTACCATATTCCGAATTTAATGGTTTTAATAACGATCCTGTATTAGTTCGTTTTGAAACAGATTTCGAACTAACCTCAATGGTTTGTGTTGCCATAAATCCTAGTGTATTGATTAAGATCTGTTGACTTTGTATACCATTACGTTGTAAATAATCTTATCATAGATCTATTGCAATTTTGAAATTATATAACAATGGAAACAGCAACCCTAGTTGCCATCTCTATATCTGGTTTACTTGTAAGTTTTACTGGGTACGCCTTATATATCGCCTTTGGGCAGCCCGTTCAACAACTAAGAGATCCGTTCGATGAACACGGGGACTAGTTGAAGTAATGAGCCCTCAAGAGGGCTCATTACTTCAATTGAGATAATTAAAAAAAATGTCATCTTTTTTGTTTTGTTGGAACTTTAGGCGGTTCGCGAAAAAAGATAGCGAAAAAAATAATTCCTAGAGTAGAGACTAAAAGGAATGTATAAACCAATGCTTCCATAGATTCAATCGTGGTTTTTACAATTATAGCTTCCGTACCTAATTCTATTTATTTGGAATTGTTTCACGGAGAAAGAAAGAGCAGAGCGGACAATGGTTCAAATCAATATTTCGATGATACCCTGCCTATGTCAACTGCCCCAAATAAAATTAAATAGAAGCGAAAAAGTGTTGTATCAGACTACCTGTCTTCTTGTAGTTGGATCTCCAAGTTTTTGGAATGTTCCAAATTCTACTTGAGCATCCAAATCTGGATCAATACCAGCAAAAACATCTCGGAACAAAGTTCTAGCACCATGCCAAATATGCCCGAAGAAAAAGAGCAAAGCAAAGGAAGCATGCCCAAAAGTAAACCAACCTCTTGGACTGCTACGAAAAACCCCATCAGATTTCAACGTAGCACGATCAAATTCAAAAATTTCACCCAATTGAGCGCGTCGAGCATATTTTTTAACAGTAACAGGATCGCTATAACTGACTCCGTTGAGTTCGCCACCATAAAACTCAACAGTTACACCTACTTGTTCGACACTATACTTCGATTCTGCCCTTCTAAAAGGCGCATCCGCTCTAACAACTCCGTCTCTGTCTATCAAAACAACCGGAAATGTTTCAAAAAAAGTAGGCATACGACGTACAAAAAGTTCGTGCTTTTCTTTATCTCTAAAGATAGGGTGTCCTAACCATCCAACAGCTATTCCATCTCCGTTATCCATTGAACCCGCTCTAAATAATCCCCCCTTTGCCGGATTATTGCCGATGTAATCATAAAAGGCTAATTTTTCAGGAATTTTAGACCAAACTTCCGATAAACTTTTTTTTTCGGAGAGCCCAGTTCCAACTATTCGATATATTTCTTGCTGGAAGTATCCCTGATCCCATTGATAACGAGTGGGGCCAAATAATTCGATCGGCGTAGTTGCTGAACCATACCACATGGTTCCAGCAACTATAAAAGCGGCAAAAAAAACAGCAGCAATACTACTGGAAAGAACGGTTTCAATATTTCCCATACGTAATCCTTTGTATAGACGTTGAGGCGGGCGGACACAAAGATGGAATAGGCCCGCTAATATCCCCAATGTCCCTGCTGCAATATGATGAGAAGCTATGCCTCCTGGAACAAAAGGATCAAAACCTTCCACACCCCACGCCGGAGTTACGGGTTCTATTTTTCCTGTTAGTCCATAGGGGTCAGAAACCCATATTCCAGGACCATATAGGCCAGTTACATGAAATGCACCAAAACTAAAGCAAGCCACCCCTGAGAGAAATAAATGAATTCCAAATATTTTGGGCAAATCCAAAACGGGTTTTCCTATACGGTCATCAAAAAATATTTCTAGATCCCAATAGACCCAATGCCAAATAGCGGCTAAGAAACACAAACCAGAAAATGCAATATGTGCCCCTGCCACGCCTTCATAACTCCAAATACCCGGATTCGTTATAGCCCCCCCTGTGATACTCCAACCACTCCATGAATTGGTTATTCCCAAACGAGTCATAAAGGGTATAACGAACATACCTTGTCTCCACATTGGATCAAGAACTATGTCAGAGGGATCAAAAACTGCTAATTCATATAGAGCCATCGAACCCGCCCAACCAGAAACCAGAGCTGTATGCATTATATGGACAGCAATTAACCGACCGGGATCATTCAATACGACGGTATGAACACGATACCAAGGTAAACCCATGGAAATACCCCTTACTTTAATCAAAGAAAAAATTTAATTTTATTGCATTGGAAAAAACTACGGACCTAGTTGCTGTCAGTAGATTATCGCGAAACAGGGATTTCTCTTTTTCTATTCTATTGGCATTATGTTACTAATAATCAAACAATTCTGTTTGTAGGAACAAAGAGAAACAGGTTTATTTTATACCCGATAAGTATCAATACGCAATGAGGGGTTAATACCACTTTACTTTAAACTGTGTCCCATCAGGTTTTCAAAGGACCCGCCTATTCGTAAGAATTTTACTTTAATTAGGATTGATTTTTTTCTTTAGATTAAACTTTTCTAATCTACATTTTTTTTTATGATTATGATAAAGGTTAGTTTAGTATTATTTAGTATTATGAATATTATGAAGATAATAAACCCATTGTTACGTTTCCACATCAAAGTAAAATAGATTCCTTAAAGTCCTTATTTTTTTATTTCATGCCTATTGGTGTTCCAAGAGTACCCTTTCGACTTCCCGGAGAGGCATATTCAACTTGGATTGACATATAGTGCGTCTTGTCAGATATTTTGGGTCATATGGGATTTCCCCGTTATCTTTCCGAGATATCCTATGTTTGTTTCACCCTAAAATGTTAAATGATTAATTGAATCATCAAAAAATTGAAGCGTGAAGTACAATTAATTAGATCCCTTTTTATGGGGGTTCGAATTAATATTATCAATTACAATTCAAATAGTTTATGGTTGACTTGGCTGAACCAATAAAATGAAGTATACAGGCTCCGTTTAGAAAATCCAAATGGGAAATAAATATATGTATTATATGATTTTTCACTTGAATGGTTTCCATAGGAGATATCTTAATCAATCGAGTAATATGACGAATATTTGGCATAAGATTGGCAGAAGATATGAATGAAATGAATTGAAAAAAATCAAGGTTGTGCAGCAGCAAAGCAAAAAGAAACGGTAATGGTATTAGGAGCATTTGTCCTATATATGCATATGCAAATCAAAATCGGTCGGATCTTTACCCGGAGTAGAGCAGAAACCTAAAAATATTAAAGAGTCCCATTCAGGAACAAGAAAATAGCATCGTGATTTGGATTGAATATCGGTGAAAAGAATACATCAATGAAAGGTTAGTTCGATAAGTTTCTTTATTTTTTATTCGAATTCTAGGGAAAAAGAAAAACACTCAGACTTTTTGAAATATGTGAAGCAATAAAAAATTTCCTTTGTTAGAAAGAATCCGCTATGAAAAAATAAAGCGGCGGAGATATACAATACACATTGATTTTTCCCCAATTTTTTTGAACCGTATGCATCAAAAGGTGCATGTATAGTTTCGAAGGGAAACAGTTTAATCCTAATTAACCGACTTTATCGAGAAAGGCTCCTTTTTTTGGGCCAGGGGGTTGATAGTGAGATCTCGAATCAACTTATTAGTCTTATGGTATATCTCAGTATAGAAAATGATACCAAAGATTTTTTTTTTTTTATAAACTCTCCCGGCGGGTGGGTAATACCCGGAGTTGCTATTTATGATACTATGCAATTTGTGCGACCAACGGTACATACAATATGCATGGGTTTAGCCGCTTCAATGGGATCTTTTCTCCTGGTCGGAGGGGCTATTACCAAACGTCTAGCATTCCCTCACGCTTGGCGCCAATGAGTTTTTTTATTTGAGAAAAAAAAAGAAAACTATGCCTTCTCCATATGAAACAGGAATATTAAGTAATAATAGCATGGCACTTCGAATTCGATATGAAATTTTTTTTTATTATTTTTCAAAACCAAAACAGTCGATTATGTATCGAGAGAGTAGTATGAGATTAAAAAATCTTTTCGTTTTTATATATCGAGATTTTGTTTCAGCGGCACAAACTTTTTAACTTTTTTGTTTTCACCCAGGGAGGCTATAAACATATGAAAGAGTATTATAATAAAATAAAGAGTACAAAGAGTACGAAAAAAAGAGAATTGATTATTTTTCCCTTATTATATTTTTTTATTTGATTGAATCAAAAAGAAACTTTGGGATTGCCGGCTTACAAACGCAATAAATATATAAAGCAACGGTGCCATCGTATTATGTTTTTTTTTAGCTTTGGAAAAGAAAGTAAAGATGGCAAAATGGAAAATTTACAGATCTAGGTCTGATAGTTTTTATCTTTCTTCGATGGAAAGTTAAAAAAAAAAATTACATTGTAGAGCCGTATGCAACGTGCAAAAGATGCCCGTACGGTTGTTCAATTTGTCCTTTTTTTTTTTCTTCGCCCCAACATGAGAAATAGAATAATTTTTTATTATGTCACATCATCAGGGTAATGATTCATCAACCTGCTAGTTCTTATTTTGAGGCCCAAACAGTAGAATTTGTCCTAGAAGCGGAAGAACTTCTGAAATTGCGCGAAACCCTGACAGAGATTTATGTACAAAGAACGGGCAAACCATTATGGGTTGTATCAGAAGACATGGAAAGGGATGTGTTTATGTCAGCAACAGAAGCCCAAGCTCATGGAATTGTTGATCTTGTAGCGGATGGCGGATGAATGAAACGGCTCTGTATTTCACGCAAATATCCTGATTTGGTATTTTCTCTTTTTACTAAATTCAAAAACTAAAAGTCATTCATAATTATATGGTTAGGATCGATCTAAACCGGACCATTATGGATATGATTCATCATGCCAACTATTAAACAACTTATTAGAAATACAAGACAGCCAATCAGAAATGTCACAAAATCCCCCGCTCTTCGGGGATGTCCTCAGCGCCGAGGAACATGTACTAGGGTGTATGTGCGACTCGTTCAAATCCTATATAGCATAACATAATTTAGGACAAAATCAAAAAATATTACAGTATCAACGATCGGTACGTATAGAATCGAAGAACTCTATTCACTATACTAATACTAAAAGATTTAATCTATCATAATTGTTTATGTATGAAATTTATGGTTTTATATTGGTGTAAATATACTCACCTCAATTTACGACAAGAAAAAACTCTCTAGTGGTAGCAAATGCTTATTTCATTAAAGCGTAGAAATCCTTATTTTATATTTTATTTAAACTTATGCTCGCATTCTTGCAAGAACGAACGGACTAATAGGATCAGCTACCCAGCCAACTTTCCTAATTAAATACCGTTACTATACAAATCGATTTTATTGTGAAAGATCTAGTACTAGATAATTCATAGGTAGAGCAATGTGAACTGTACAAGTGACCAATAACCATGTTAGTTACATGAGGGGGGGATGGCTCCGGTGTATAGAGAGGACCTCACCGTTTTATTATTTTATTTAATAAAGAACCATAGAAACGATGGAACCTACCATTTCATTTAGTTTATCCATTTAATATTTTATATATTTATATATATAATTTTATATATTTATATATATATATATATATGATATATATGTATATATGGATTATCTATATTTCTGACATCTAATACTAATCCAAATTAAGAATTTGGTGTAAAATGCCTAGGAAAAAATAAACAAATATGGTGGTCGGGAGGGAAGGGTTATAGTAGCAAAAATCGTTGGAATTTTTATTTTATACATTGGAACAATCGTTTTGTTATTAATAGACAGGGAAAATAATAACTATAAATAAAATAAATTCATTAGTTATTAATTAAAGTTCCATTTAGGCAATGACCAGAATTAGGAGAGGATATATAGCTCGGAGGCGTAGAACAAAAATTCGTTTATTTGCAGCAAGCTTTCGAGGAGCTCATTCAAGGATTACTCGAACTATTACTCAACAGAAAATACGAGCTTTGGTTTCGGCTCATCGGGATAGAGATAGACAAAAGAGGGATTTTCGTCGTTTGTGGATCCTTCGGTTAAACGCAGTAATTCGCGGGAATAGGGTATCGCATAGTTATAGTAAATTAATATATGATCTGCAGAAGAAGCAGTTGTTGCTTAATCGTAAAATACTGGCGCAAATAGCTATATCAAATAGGAGCTGTCTTTATATAATTTTCAATGAGATCATGAAATAAGGAGATTGGAAGAAATGCATCGGAAGGATTTAAACGGCGTTCCCCGGAGAATAAACTCCGGGAAAGTGGAGTCGAAAGAAACGAAATTAGGATGATAAAAACAGAGGATTCAAATCTAAAATATTCAGAACATGCTCAATAAAAAAAAACATTATTCTGCGTTTGAGTTCGGATTCTAATTTGGATTCAATTAAAGAATAAGCTTATTTTTTTCTGGTTCCAAAGCCTAAGGTTATATGAGCGGGCTTGGTTCTTTCAAATTGTTTCTCATTATTAAGAAAGGGTAATAAAGATAAAATACGAGCCTGTTTTATAGCACTAGTAATTAATCGTTGTTGTTTCAAGTTCAATCTATTTACTCGTCTAGATAATATTTTTCCCTGTTCACTAATAAATCGACTAATTAAACTCATGTTTCTATAATCAATTCGATCCCCCGGCCCAATCGGGGGCAATCGACTATGAAAAGGTCGTTTGGATTTCAGAAAGCGTCGTTTGGGTTTATCCATAATTTTTTGATTCCTTATTCCGAAATCCTAATTCCGACAGATTCAAATTAATTCAAATTACGAAATAGGATTTGTTTCTATTTGTATTATATATAGAATATATATAAATAGAACATTATATATTATATAATGAATATAATGATAATGTAATGATGATAATAATGTTATTTTTTGCTGGTATTTGACAGGTTTACGTAGAAACTAATGTAATCTATTTCTTTACTTCCCCATGAACCGTATGTTTGAAACAACAGGGACAGAATTTTAGTAATTCCAATCGACTAGGCGTATTGTGTCGATTCTTTTGAGTAATATATCTGGAAATACCCGTGGATTCCTTATTAATACTCTTTTGAACACAGCTGATACACTCTAAAATAACCGTTACCCGGGCATCTTTACCACCTTTGGCCATGAACCTCCTTTGGGTTTTTGATTCACTCAACTTTTCTAGTTCCAATCCGAAATGAAGAAAGTATCAAAAAAATAGAAATTACTAACTCGAAATTCAATTCTAAAAATAAAGGGAAGAGAAATAATATCTCTAATTTTCGTCACCTCTTGTCAATAATTAGACTGAAAAAAGGGAATATCAACGCATCTGGGAAAAATCGATTGATCTCTATCAATAGACCCGCCAAAGATACAAACCATAGAGTACTTAGTACCGGTGCCGCGGAGAGATAAGTTTTTAGATCTCGCATTGAAAATACTCCTTCTTTTTTTTTAAATACATTGTATCTGTATTTAAGGTATATGTAGTTAAGAACCGTTTCTACTTATAAGTGGAATTCCTAATTAAAATGTACAATCATTCGGTAGATAAACTTTCCTTCTCTTAAAACATAAAAAAAATTCCCTCCTTCCTCAACATTCCGGAAATTGATTCGTTTTTTTACGGTTGCATTTCATATGTATCTAATTTTTTCTGTATATTATTATATGATATGTTATATAAAAATAATGAGACCAAAAAACAGAAAAAAAATGATGCATATCAATGAAACAAATACCGATATGGAAACAAAGATGGGGATTCTTTACAATGATACTGTAACTCAATTGAAAGGGATGTAGCGCAGTTTGGTAGCGCGTTTGTTTTGGGTACAAAATGTCACAGGTTCAAATCCTGTCATCCCTGCCTATTTCTTTTTCTATGAGCAGCAAGGTGGTATATATTAAATTTAGAAATACTAATAAGAGTTTTTCATCTTATGATACTCTTGATACTA